CTTAATCTTGTTTATTTCAATTTCTCTAGATTCATTCGACTTTTGAGTATCTCAACCAACTTATTTAACCTTTTGGACGCGGCTTTTGAATATATATAAAGTATTAACATTCTTTTTGACTTACGCATATGGACAGAAAGATAAAAAAGATGAACTAGAATCGAATTCTTTTAGATAAAGTATCTAAAAGAATTCTACCCATCTAAAAAAAAAAAAATAGATGGGATCTATCTCGGCGAGATGGATAAAAGTATGTGTTATCATCCAAACTAAAAATAAAAAAAAATAGGGATGGCGATTCATATCAATTAATTTATTTAAGAGAGACTCATCCAAATTAATCATGCGCCGAGAACCAGATTTGAACTGGTGACACGAGGATTTTCAGTCCTCTGCTCTACCGGCTGAGCTATCCCGACTAAGTCGCAATGTAGCATCCTAATTTTATTAGGGGGCGGGGGTCTATGTCAATTAAAAGGGCGAAAGAAGATTCAAAAGTTTTATCTAGTTACTGGAATTTCTTGGATCTTAAAAATGACGACTTTTTCAGTTTCAGTATGAGTAATGATATCGATTGTAAATCATTCAAATAGGGATTTCTTGCTCAAAGACGTATATCTTTGATATAAGATATAATAAGCCATTTCCGCTCAGAGCTATTTCAAAAAGAATAGGGCGAGTGTATAAGGACACTCACGCAAGGACAGGGGGGATAGAATGGATAAATAGTTGGGGGGCGAATAATTGGGGATAGAGGGACTTGAACCCTCACGATTTTTTAAGTCGACGGATTTTCCTCTTACTCAAAATTGCATTGTTGCCAGCATTGACATGTAGAACGGGACTCTATCTTTATTCTTTATTCTCGTCCGATTAATCCGGTTCTTGAAAAGAGGATCTACAGACTATGGAGTGAATCTTTTGATCAATGAATATTCGATTCTTTCTTCAATGTGGAATCGAATCACACCAATTCTTCCGTTTTTTATAGAAAAAACGGAAGAATTTGGATTGTCATTAATCATTTTCTATAGTATTCAATACGTATGTATATCTTTCATCCTTTCTGAATTTTCGATGGAAAGATTTCTCTACCAACGCGGCCAACTCCATTTGTTAGAACAGCTTCCGTCGAGTCTCTGCACCTATCCTTGTGTTCGTTTTCCGAACCTGAAAATAGGATTTGGCTCAGAATTGCCCTTTTTCTTAATTCCGGGGTTTCTCTGAATTTGAAAGTCATCACTTAGTAGGTTTCCTTACCAAGGCTCAATCCAATTAAGTCCGTAGCGTCTACCGATTTCGCCATATCCCCTTCCTTTTGTGTTAAGATTAGGATTTCATTGCGTTATGATGTCGTTCCCTTTTTCTTTCATTTCTACTGGAACCTTTGAATTAATTAGATACCGATTTCTATTTCGAGGAAGCATTTTTCCTCTTTGATTTCTTACCTGTCTTCTACTATCTTCTATAGGAGACCCTCCTTGGTCCAATCAATTGGATTTTATCATTTCTGGATCTGTAATTCAATATAGATTAATAGATATCCTATATATATATCTACGTGCCCCCCCTCTCATGCAATTTTGAATACTTGAACGGTCGATTTTTTTGTTGTCTTAATTTCCGCCTTTACTGCTTTCTGAATTTTATGAATGGAACGAAAGCGGAGGAATGTCTCATCAGTTCGAACTAATCATTCCTAATGATTAATGATATGGAATCAAATAATATAGAAAATATAGAAATAGAAGTGTAATAAAAAGAATTTCAAATGTCATTTGAATTCAAATTCAAAAATGACAAATTTAAATAATTTAACTATCTAACTAACTAACTAAAATCAAAATATTGACTATCGAATCTAATAAGATATAGAATTTACTAAAAAAATATCAAATTTAATAATATTCGAATTGTAAATTGTATTAGCGATTAGTGGTAAAAAATACAAATTCTATATCGCTATATTAATCGTTATGTTCTATAATATTCAATATTTATTTGAAATTGTATATTCTATTGTTTTCTATTCATATCGAGTCCGAATAGATAAGACATAATAGTGAATACCTAAGGTTAAGATCCCAATATTTTATTGAATTACTATGCACATAAGATTGATGTTATGTGAGCCCGCTTAGCTCAGAGGTTAGAGCATCGCATTTGTAATGCGATGGTCATCGGTTCGATTCCGATAGCCGGCTTTTTCCTATTTATTCCAATTTTGACATAATTGAGAATGTCTTTTTGAAATCAAAGAATATTAAAGAATAGTAAATATTTGTCAATTTCTTAAATTAAAATTATAAGAACTTACAGCTATGCCAGGAAAGGAATCCCTTTCCGATAATAAAAAATAGGAAGCGGTCTGGGTATTTATTCAATTCGTCTCATACTTCTTTATAGTACACAATCATACTTCTTTATAGTACACAAGGAGGCTACTTCACCAAACTTCGCTTCATTTACTTTAGTTGCTTTAGTTTGAGTTTGAAAGTTT